TAAACGAGTTTCATTGTTGAATGAAGTTATACGATTCATCTCGTATGATTAGTTTATCAAAAAGTTTCTCAATGAATTGGTTGATTAAAAAATTCCAGATGGGTAAATGTTACAGATGATGCATTTTTTCATTTTATCTACTTATTACTTTCGCTTTCTTCGTGCCGTCTATAATGATAGATGACTAACAAACCTTCAATTGAACTTATTATTCTTTCAATTGGTATTTTGGGGTATCCTCCGAGTTTGGCAAATTGAAACTTAGGTAAGTGCTTTCTAAACATATGTATAAAAAACTTATTTAATTTAGCTCCTTAATGCTTACTATAACTAGTTATTTTGGCTTTCTACTAGCAGCTTTAACTATAACCTCAGCTCTATTTATTGGGTTGAGCAAAATCCGGCTTATTTAATAAAAAAATGAATATTTGAACTCAGCAATTCATAAAACGCAATCCTTATGTGATATTTTGCTTATTCGATAATTACGTATTGTCCCAATTATCAATTGGCGGTCATTGAGATTCATATTAATTCGTATTAATATTTAGGTATAGATATTCTTTTTTTTCTTTCAAACAAATTGAAATGATTGAAGTTTTTCTATTTGGAATCGTGTTAGGTCTAATTCCTATTACTTTGGCTGGATTATTTGTAACTGCATATTTACAATACAGACGCGGTGATCAGTTAGACCTTTGATTATTTGATTAATTAATATCTCTTTTTTTGATTGACCTCCTCCTTTCTTTTTTTACTAGACAGGAGGTCAAATTCCTATTGCTGTGCAAATTACTGAATGTAGATCTATCTCAGTCTAATTTTGTCCTGAGACTAAAGAATCACGCTCTGTAGGATTTGAACCTACGACATCGGGTTTTGGAGACCCGCGTTCTACCGAACTGAACTAAGAGCGCTTTCTTATCCGAATAGACTCGAAAAAGGGTCTTTATGGATAGTATCATAAAAATAAAAGATTCTGTTTGATTTGAATCGATCTCAGGTGATCCACCATTACTGCTACTTTGAGGAGTAATGACTAGGGATGACAGGATTTGAACCTGTGACATTTTGTACCCAAAACAAACGCGCTACCAAGCTGCGCCACATCCCTTGCATTGTTCTACAGTGTCATTCTATAGAATTCCTATTCGATTTTCCACATGGTTATTTCTGATATACGATATATATAGTACAATGAAATTTCACTTAAGGATTAGGTATGTAATTTTAACTGGTCCTTAACTACATATGCGTCTGATCAGATATGCATTATCTTTATTTTAATTTTATGTATTACAATAAATAAAACTAAAAGGGGGTTTTTCAATGCGAGATTTCAAAACATATCTTTCCGTGGCACCAGTACTAAGTACACTTTGGTTCGGGGCTTTAGCAGGTCTATTGATAGAGATTAATCGTTTTTTTCCGGATGCGTTAACATTCCCCTTTTTTTAATTTTTAATTATAGTTGAAGATTCAAAATACAATCAAATATCTGTGACTAACCGCTCTTCTCCTCTTTTCTCTTTTTTACCTTTTGTCAAATAGAATAAGGAAGGAAAGAGAAAAAATCAAATAAAAGTGGATTCAACATCTGCGCGACTTGAGTTCAAGTTTGAATTTTCGAATTCAAATTTCATGTAAATGAATATTAATCATGGAGAGATGGAGAGATGGGTTAGAATCGAAACTGCGCAGAATAGAAAGAAAAGGTATTCCAAGATATTTAAATGAAACCTAGACTGTACTTCGATTTGAAATAGAGTTTAGAAATTTTTGTATTACTTATTATTTTAATATAACTTTGATTTACTATAGTTGTTTTAAGTTGTTATAATTGGATTGAAAGGTATTAACTTCTATTTGTTCCTTGGTTTCTTCTTCGTTTGGATGCGTAACTAAAAAATAGGAACAAATAGAAAGGAAAGAAGGATTCGAAGGGTAAAGATGTACCAGTAACGGTGATTTTGCAATGTAACAGTTGTGTTCGAAAAAGTGTTATTCTATAGGATATCGGCGGTCATTTCCAGATATATTACTCAACCGAACTGGCGCAACGCGGCTAATCGATTAGAACTGTGCGCTTATTGTTACAAGCATACCATTCACGAAGCCATAAAGAAATAGTTAGATTTTCGTTTTTAATTAGATAATTTGAGTAGCTTTAACTTTAAAATGAAGTAAAATTAATAAATAAGAAATAGGATTTTCGAGATACGGAATAAACAAAAACAAACAAATCATGGATAAATCCAAGCGACCCTTTCTTAAATCCAAGCGACCATCTTTTCGTAGGCGTTTGCCCCCGATTCAATCGGGGGATCGAATTGATTATAGAAACATGAGTTTAATTAGTCGATTTATTAGTGAACAAGGAAAAATATTATCTAGACGGGTGAATAAATTGACCTTGAAACAACAACGATTAATAACTATTGCTATAAAACAAGCTCGTATTTTATCTTTGTTACCTTTTCTGAATAATGAGAAACAATTTGAAAGAACCGACGAGCCGATTGCTAGACCTGCTAGTCTTCGAACCAGAAATAAATCGACTTAATCTTTCTTGACTTGACTCATCATACGTCAAACGCGGATTAGTGCTTTTTCGACGATCTAGATTTGATTATCTATCGTGTGGTAAGAAAAAAGCAAATCTTAGAAAGCTTTTTTTATTGAATGCGTTCATTTATTTTGACTACTTTAATTTTAATCATATTTTATCAAACCATATTTTATCATAGGAATTTGGATTCTACCTTCCCGGGGAAGAAACTCCGGGAAACTCCGTTTAAATTATTTCGGTAGATTTTTGATAATCTACTTCTTTTATTATCTCATTCGAAATCATGGAAAGACAATTCCTATTTAATATAGCTATTTGTGCAAGTATTTTACGATTAAGAAGTAACTGCCTCTTGTGCAGATTATGTATAAATTTACTATAACTATAGGATACCAACCTTTCGCGAATTGCTGCGTTTATCCGAATGATCCATAAACGACGAAAATTTCTTTTTTTACTATCCCGATCCCGATGAGCCGAAACTAAAGCTCTTATTTTCTGTTGAGTCATAGTTCGAGTAAGTCTTGAATGGGCCCCCCGAAAGCTTGACGCAAATAAACGAATTTTTGTTCTACGTCTCCGAGCTATATATCCCCGTCTAATTCTAGTCATTAAATAGATGAAACTTTGACAAATAACTAATTGATTTCTTTTCTTTCAGTTAGTCTTTTACCCTTTCCTAATTTAGTAATAACAAAACGGATGTTTCCAATGTATAAACTCAAAATTCCACTGGCTTTGGCTGCTATAACCTTCCCAACCACGATTTTTTTTTGTTTTTTTAGGCATTTCACTGCGCAATAAGAAATTGTATTATGCGATAAGTGTAAAAAATAGATTAAATAAAAACTATAAATGGATAAAGATAAAGAAATCGTGGGTTTCATCGTTTCTATGGTGACTTCTTAAACGCTGAGGTCTTCTCTATACACCGGAGCCTTTCCTTTACTTAATCAACATTATTGGTAACTTGTATAGTTCATCCTTTTTGGCTCTACCTATGAATTATCTAGTAATAGGTCTTTCACAACGAGATCTATCTATACAGTAACGGTATTTAATTATGAAAATTAGCTGGGTAGCTGACCCTCTTATTCCGTTCTTGCCAGAGTGGGAACCCAATCTTTATTTCAAATAAGCTTTCCTCCGCTTAATGGATAATCATCTGTTATCAATGGAAAATTGCTTCTCATATTGTGATTGGATTTGGACCGAGAGAAACCATAAAATTCATCTATAATCCAACGGGGGAGAGATTTGATTATTTTTGAAAATACTTTTTAAAATAGTTAATGTAGTCCCTGCTTCTGGTATTGATGATTGATACTGGAAATGGCTTTTGTGCCAGATCATGATATAATCGAAACGAGTCGCGCATACACCCGAGTACATGTTCCTCGACGCTGAGGGCATCCCCGAAGAGCGGGGGATTTCGTGACCTTTCTGATTGGCTGTCTTGTATTTCTAATAAGTTGTTTAATAGTTGGCATACTGAATTGTATCCATAATGTACTGGTTTAGATTGATCCTAACCGAATGATTCTGAATTTCTTTAAATAAACTCAGAGATAAAATCGCAAATCATAGATTTGCGTGAAATTCATGTTATTTTCATTCAACCGCTACAAGATCGACAATTCCATAAACTTGTGCTTCTGTTGCAGACATAAAAATATCTCTTTCCATGTCTTCAGATACAACCCATAAGGGTTTGCCTGTTCTTTGTACATAAACCCTTGCGAGGGTTTCGCGCAGTTTTAGCAGTTCTTCCGCTTCCAGGATAAATTCTCCCGTTTGTGCCTCATAAAACGAACTGGCAGGTTGATGAATCATTACCCTGATGATATAACATAATAAAAAGTCCCTCTATCTGGCGGAATGCTGATGAAGTGACGAGAAAAGAAATAATAGAAAAAGATAGAATTAAATAACCGTACGGGCATCTTTTGTACATTGCATATGCATACGGCTCTACACTCAAATTGACCGACCCTTAGCTGCCATTGAAGAAAGAGACGACTATATTAAACCCAGACAGTCAAATGGTCAAAATGCCACCCTTCTTTTTTTTTTTTTTTGAATATTTTATATTTAAAATACTATAAAATAAAAAGAAAAAAATACTATAAAAATACTATGATGGCTCCGTTGCCGTAACTTACTATATTAATTATTTGTTTTGTCTGTAATTCAGCAATCCCAAAGTTTCTTTTTGATCCAATCCAATCAAATAAAAATAAGTCAAAATCTTATTTTTTGCTACTCTTTACATAATAGAAATAGGGGTAATGTTAAGAGCCAAAAACAAAAGAGCTTGTGACGCTGAACTGGACGTCCGATAAATAAAATAAGACAAAATCGGAAATATCCTTTATATCATACTACCCTCTCGATACATAATCTAATTTGTTGACAATGCAAAATTTTATTTATTATATCGAATTCGAAGTGCCATGCTACTATTACTTAATAGTCGATTATTACTTACTATTCATATTTCATAGGGCGAAGGCATAGTCTTCTTTTTTGTTTTTTCTCTCAAAAAACCCATTGGCGCCAAGCGTGCGGGAATGCTAAACGTTTGGTAATTTCTCCCCCGACCAGGATAAAAGATCCCATTGAGGCGGCTAACCCCATGCATATTGTGTGGACATCTGGGCGCACAAATTGCATAGTATCATAAATAGCTACTCCAGGTATTACCCAGCCCCCGGGAGAGTTTATAAACAAATACAGATCTTTAGTATCATCTTCGATACTGAGATATATCATAAGACCAATAAGTTGATTTGAGATCTCGCTATCAACCGCTTGGCCTAAAAAAAGTAATCTTTCTCGATAAAGTCGGTTGATTAGGGTCCAAGTGTATCCCTTAGAAACCGTACATGCACCTTTTGATGCATACGGTTCAAAACAAATTGCGAAAATCAAAAAGGATCAATGTAATCAATGTATAGATTCCAGCCCTCTTTCTTTTCTGATAACAGGTTCTTTCTGTCTTCTAACGAAAGGGTTTTTCTTCTTCAATAGATACGAGACTACTTTAGTTGAATTTTTAGTTTTGACTAATTCTTATCTATATTTAAATATATTTAAAAATTAATTTATTAACCAAATCTATATAGATTATAGAAAAGAAATTATCAAAAAATAAAAACGTCACTAAATTCATTGAATTAACTTCTCATTGATGTATTGTTTCATCGAAATTCAATACAAATCACGATGGTATTTTCTTGTTACTGATTGGGTCTGTTTCATCTTTTTAGGTTTATGCTCTACTCTGGGTAAAGATTTGACCGAGTTTTATTTGTACATATAGGACAAAGGTCTTCATTACCACTTCTTTTTATTATGACTTTTTGCCCCTTGTCTTGTAATGTATTTCATACCTTCTTATAAATTAAATAGTTAGAAACACTACCTCGCTTGACAAATAAGCCAAATAGGAATCCTTTAGTCTAAAACTAGGAATCGTAGATATATTCTATTACCAATCAATTGGGTTTTTCTAAACAGAGCCTGGATACTTCAGTTTTTAGTCCAACCAAATCAACCATAAATTAATAAATTATTCTTAATAAATTATTCATTACGCAATTATTCGAAGCAATGTAATATTAATCCCCTAAAATCGATCTAAATCTAATTGAACTTTGAACTTCACGCTCCAAATTTCTGAGTATTCGCTGAACCTTTCTTGGGCGAAACAGAGGATATCTCGCTCGGGGGAGAAAACGGGAAAATACCATATGACCCAATATGTCTGACAAGTCGCACTATACGTCAACCCAAGATGCATCTTCCTCTCCAGGACTTCGAAAGGGTACTTTTGGAACACCAATAGGCATTAAATGAAAGAAAAAAGAACTAAGTACTGTATTTCACTTTGATGGGGAAACGTAACAAAATGAGTTTATTGTTTTTATAATATAATATAAATTTATCTCGTATTTATTTTATCCATAGATTAGACTGTTTATTTTATCCATAGATTAGACAAAATCATAAAGAAAAAATGAATGAATAAAGTCCAATTTTTAGGAATAGAGGGATGAGTAAGTATGGACACATTCGCTCAGAGAGATGGGTATCAACCCCCATTGCGTATTGGTACTTATCGAGTATAGAATAAATCTGCTTAGCTTTGTTCCTACGAATAGAGTTGTTCCATTATTTTATTATTAGTAACAACAGAATAGAACAAATATTAGCCCTTGTTGTTCGGAAATAATCCACTGAACAGGGGAGGTACATAGAATATTCATAGTACAGTTTTTCCCACTGCAATAAAGTTACATAGTGTCTATTTATCTTTGATAAAGGGGTATTTCCATGGGTTTGCCTTGGTATCGTGTTCATACCGTTGTATTGAATGATCCCGGCCGGTTGCTTTCTGTTCATATAATGCATACGGCTCTGGTTGCTGGTTGGGCCGGTTCGATGGCTCTGTATGAATTAGCAGTTTTTGATCCTTCTGACCCTGTTCTTGATCCAATGTGGAGACAGGGTATGTTTGTTATCCCCTTCATGACTCGTTTAGGAATTACCAATTCGTGGGGTGGTTGGAGTATCACAGGGGGTACTGCAACAAATCCAGGTATTTGGAGTTATGAAGGTGTAGCTGGTGCGCATATTGTGTTTTCTGGTTTATGCTTTTTGGCAGCTATCTGGCATTGGGTATACTGGGATCTAGAAATATTTAGCGATGAACGCACAGGAAAACCCTCCTTGGATTTGCCCAAGATCTTTGGAATTCATTTATTTCTTTCAGGAGTGGCTTGTTTTGGTTTTGGTGCATTTCATGTAACGGGCTCATATGGTCCTGGAATATGGGTGTCTGATCCCTATGGGCTAACCGGAAAAGTACAACCTGTAAATCCGGCATGGGGTGTGGAAGGTTTTGATCCTTTTGTTCCTGGAGGAATAGCCTCTCATCATATTGCAGCAGGTACATTGGGCATATTAGCGGGGTTATTCCATCTTAGCGTTCGCCCACCACAACGTCTATACAAAGGATTACGTATGGGAAATATCGAAACCGTCCTTTCCAGTAGTATTGCTGCTGTCTTTTTTGCAGCTTTTGTTGTTGCCGGAACGATGTGGTATGGTTCAGCAACTACTCCAATCGAATTATTTGGGCCCACTCGTTATCAATGGGATCAAGGGTACTTTCAACAAGAGATATATCGAAGGGTTAGTGCGGGCCTAGCTGAAAATCAAAGTTTATCAGAAGTGTGGTCTAAAATTCCTGAAAAATTGGCTTTTTATGATTACATTGGAAATAATCCCGCAAAGGGGGGATTGTTCAGGGCGGGCTCAATGGATAACGGCGATGGAATAGCGGTTGGATGGTTAGGACACCCCATCTTTCGAGATAAAGAAGGGCGGGAGCTTTTTGTACGTCGTATGCCTACTTTTTTTGAAACATTTCCAGTTGTTTTAGTAGACGGTGAGGGAATTGTTAGAGCGGATGTTCCTTTTAGAAGGGCGGAATCAAAGTATAGTGTTGAACAAGTCGGCGTAACTGTTGAATTATATGGCGGCGAACTTAATGGAGTCAGTTATAGCGATCCTGCTACTGTGAAAAAATATGCTAGACGCGCTCAATTGGGTGAAATTTTTGAACTAGATCGTGCTACGTTGAAATCCGATGGTGTTTTTCGTAGCAGCCCAAGGGGTTGGTTTACTTTTGGACATGCCTCATTTGCTTTACTCTTCTTCTTCGGGCACATTTGGCATGGTGCTAGAACCTTGTTCCGAGATGTTTTTGCTGGTATTGACCCAGATTTGGATGCGCAAGTAGAATTTGGAGCATTCCAAAAACTTGGAGATCCAACTACAAAAAGACAACCAATCTGATATAACACCGCTTTGCTATCTTTACGCCTCTATTTTCTTTTTGAAATTTGTTTTTTTGTTATTTGTTTTAGGGTACCAGCGAAAATAAATCTTGATTTGGATCACCTCTTTTTGACTCTTTCTCTTTAATTTGTTTTTTAGTTTTAGTCTCGAGATAACCCCCCCCAAAAAAAAAGAAACAAACAGGTATGGAAGCTATAATTGTAAACCTCGATCGAATCTATGGAAGCACTAGTTTATACATTCCTCTTAGTCTCGACTCTAGGGATAATTTTTTTCGCTATCTTTTTTCGAGAACCTCCTAAAATTCAAACTAAAAAGACAAAATGATTTTTCATTATCTCAATTGAATTGAAGTAAAAAGCCTCCCAATATTGGGAGGCTTTTTACTTCAATTAGTCCCCATGTTCTTCAAACGGATCTCTTAGTTGTTGAGAAGGTTGCCCAAAAGCGGTATATAAGGCGTACCCAGTAAAACTTACAAGTAAACCAGATATAAAGATGGCTACTAGGGTTGCTGTTTCCATTATTATTATATAAATAGAATTTCAAGACCCCAACGGATCTAGCATAAGATCCTTTATTTACATTTACAACGGAATGGTATACAAAGTCAACCAATCTTAATGAAAATGAATACAATAGGATTTATGGCTACACAAACTGTTGAGAACAGTTCTAAATCTGGTCGAAGACAAACTACTGTAGGTAGTTTATTAAAACCATTGAATTCGGAATATGGTAAAGTAGCCCCAGGGTGGGGAACAACCCCTTTAATGGGTGTCGCAATGGCTCTATTTGCGATATTTCTATCTATTATTTTGGAAATTTATAATTCTTCCGTTTTGTTGGATGGAGTTTTAATGAATTAGATCTATAAGAACCGGTAAGGGCTAGCTTTTGACTACAAAATGAATCGTTTAGAACTCATATTTTGAGCACATTCTATTTTGGGAGTTCGATCGCGAAATTTCTTTGTTTTTTTATTTCCGGAATATGAGTGTGTGACTTGTTAGAATTGATCCTATTGATAATACAGATAATGCGTCTGTCATCTTGCTTCGCAGAGGTGGTTCTACTTCGTCGGATATTTTTTTATTATAATAGCCGGAACACGAAATAGATTAAAAACTGTTTGAACTATGATTCATATTTAATGTTCAGACCTCATATTGTATCCGGACTCAAAAAAAATTTCAACGACTTTGAAATTTAAAGAAATTGAAAAATCGCAAGATTTTTCTTCTATTTTGATTTTGACAAAAGGAAATTCTTTGAATTATTAGTCATTCTATCTAGTTCTATTAGTAGAATTAAGTGATGGGCCGGGGGTTCTTACTCGTATAATCCTTGACTTAACTTAAAATTTTTATTATTCAATCATCACGGTTCTAGTATGAATCTGAGGTTTTAATCAATTCATAGGATTCTTAACAAGAGAATTTCTATCAATAATAAAGAAAAAAAAAAAAATAAACATTTCTATTTCTAATTATAGATAAATAATTCAAAAAGAAATAGGAAAAGAGACAATTCAAGAGGCCTGTAAGGATCAACAGAAAGATGACT